TATCAAAGAAAGACAGGTTTAACTGAAGCTGTTCAAACAGGCATAGGTCAACTAAATGGTATTTCCGTAGCTATCGGCGTTATGGATTTTCAGTTTATGGGGGGTAGTATGGGATCCGTAGTAGGCGAGAAAATTACTCGTTTGATCGAATATGCTACTAATCGATCTCTACCTGTCATTATTGTGTGTGCTTCTGGAGGAGCACGCATGCAAGAAGGAAGTTTGAGCTTGATGCAAATGGCTAAAATTTCTTCTGCTTTATATAATTATCAATTAGATAAAAAGTTATTCTATGTAGCAATTCTTACAGATCCTACAACCGGTGGAGTAACAGCCAGTTTTGCTATGTTAGGAGATATCATTATTGCTGAACCTAATGCAACCATTGCATTTGCGGGTAAAAGAGTAATTGAACAAACATTGAATACGACAGTACCCGAGGGTTCACAAACATCTGAGTATTTATTCGAAAAAGGTTTATTCGACCCAATAGTACCACGTAATCTTTTAAAAGGTGTTCTGAGTGAGTTATTTCAACTCCACGGTTTCTTTCCTTTGAATCACAGTTCCAAAAATTAAAGTATAGCACTAGATTCGCTTATTTTATTTGTAGCGAACAAAAATAAATATTTAATTCATCGTAATCGTAATTAAAAGAAACAATATATATATTGTTTTCCTTGTTGACATAAGTTCTCCTTGTAGATAGACAGAGGTTTCGGATAATTATATTTTTTCTTTTGTTTTTTATTTATAATTATTTATTTAATTTTAATATATTAAATTAAAATTAAAATAATATTAATTATTATTTTAACTTATATTATATATTATAATATTCATATTATATATTATAATATTCATTATTATATTACTTAATTCATTATTATATTACTTATTATTTAAATATATATATATATATATTCTAAATATTATAGTTTCTATCTAATTAAATATTATAGTTTCTATCTAATCATATAGCTAATAGAATTATAGTTGATATTATTTATCACTTATAAATAATATTATTTACAATATAATAATATTATTTATATTACTTATGATAGATATATCCTAAATAAGCATAAGAGGATATCTTTTTAATAGATAGAAATATTAATAGATAGAAATAGTAAATCGAGGCATCTATTCTATGACAGATTTCAACTTACCCTCCATTTTTGTACCTTTAGTGGGCCTAGTATTTCCGGCAATTGCAATGGTTTCTTTATTTCTTCATGTCCAAAAAAATAAGATTGTCTAGACCCAATGGTAATGAATCTTATCAAGTGATTTCAACACTGTATGATAATACGGATATTTATTTCGTGTAATATGGTATGATATGTGGCTTTTGCCAAACACACAAGTGAAAGAACTTTTATGTGGATATATAATATCTGTATAAATGCATGTATATGTGGATATAGCTGGTTCAAAATGAATTAGCGAATATAAAAAATGGAAAGTCAATGTATCTAACTAATTACTCCCGATGTTTCACATAACAATAGTGCTAGTTGGTGAAAGTTACTTCGGGGTCAAGAAAGGTAAAGTCAAATTTATTTGGGTTATTCGCTCAATTCCAATCGAATGCAACTGAATGCAGTATAGTATGAATTGGCGATCAGAACATATATGGATAGAACTTATAACGGAATCTCGAAAAACGAGTAATTTTTGCTGGGCCTGTATCCTTTTTTTAGGTTCACTAGGATTCTTAGTGGTTGGAACTTCCAGTTATCTTGGTAGGAATTTGATCTCTGTATTTCCATCTCAGCAAATCGTTTTTTTTCCTCAAGGGGTTGTGATGTCTTTCTATGGGATCGCGGGTCTGTTCATTAGCTCCTATTTGTGGTGCACTATTTCGTGGAATGTAGGTAGCGGTTATGACCGATTCGATAGAAAAGAGGGAAGAGTGTGTATTTTTCGTTGGGGATTTCCTGGAATAAATCGTCGCATCTTCCTTCGGTTCCTTATGAGAGATATCCAATCAATCAGAATAGAGGTTAAAGAGGGTCTTTATACTCGTCGTGTCCTTTATATGGAAATCAGGGGCCAAGGAGCCATTCCCTTGACTCGTACTGATGAGAATTTGACTCCACGAGAAATTGAACAAAAAGCTGCTGAATTAGCCTATTTTTTGCGCATACCGATGGAAGTACTTTAAAACGAACTCGAACTAAAGTAAAGAATAAATATCCTCTCAAGGTGAGGAAAAGAACTTGCTAATTCCCCTTTTTAATAAAAGGCAAGTTTCCTGATTCTTTTATACTAGAAGTCTAATCTAACTAACTAATCTAATAATTAATTTATAGATATAAATTAATCAAACCTATCCGAACATGTATTTCGTAATACATAATTCATCTTTTTAGGCCCATAATTTTTAATTGATACCCTTTTTCTGATTATACAGTAAAAGATTTCGTTTCGAAAGAATTAATGTAAGTTTTTTGGTCTCGAAACTTGATTTGTTACTTAAAGTGGGTTTTGGAGTATTCATCGAAAGGAACAAATGAAAATTAAATTGGTTTGAATTTGCCCAATTGAGATATCTGAAATATATTACAAATAAAAAGGAAAGGGATAGATCCAGAGGTCACTACTTTGTTATACAACTCGTGCTTCAGAGAAATATCAGATAGAGTCGACGAATGAAGCAGGTTCATTAAAAATTCAAATTCAATTCACAGATCAAAATGAAAAAAAAGAAAGCATTGGCCTCCCTTCCCTATCTTGCATCTATGGTATTTTTGCCCTGGTGGGTCTCTTTCTCTTTTAATAAATGTCTGGAACCTTGGGTTACTTATTGGTGGAATAGCAGACAATCCGAAACTTTTTTAAATCATATTCAAGAGAAAAACATTCTAAAAAGATTCATAGAATTAGAAGAACTATTCCTATTGGATGAAATGATAAAGGAGTACCCGGAAACACATATACAAAAACTTCATATAGGAATACACAAGGAAACAATACAATTGGTCAAAGCATGCAATGAATATGATCTCCATATCATTTTACATTTCTCGACAAATATAATCTGTTTCACTATTCTAAGTGGTTATTTTATTCTGAGTAATGAAGAACTCGTTATTCTGAATTCTTGGGTTCAGGAATTCCTCTATAACTTAAGTGACACAATAAAAGCTTTTTCGATTCTTTTAGTTACTGATTTATGGGTCGGATTTCACTCGACCCGTGGTTGGGAACTAATGATAGGTTTGGTTTACAACGATTTTGGATTGGATCATAACAATCAGATTATATCTGGTCTTGTTTCCATTTTTCCAGTTATTCTAGATGCAATTGTTAAATATTGGATTTTTCATTATTTAAATCGTGTATCTCCTTCGCTTGTAGTAATTTTTCATTCAATGAATGAATAAAGAACTCATTTGATCTCATCATATCAATAAAATTAGAATCCTTCTTCCTTTATAAATAAATAGAAATTAAGCATTTAATTAAAAATTTTACTTAATTCCTTATACTTTCATCTGCTCAAGGTATTCATCGTATATTCCAGTACAATTATTCTAGTACAATGCCAGACTCGTGTATAGGTAACTATACTAGTTACCTATCTAATTTATTGTAGAAACTCCGAAATTAATGATTGGACATGCAAAATAAAAATGCTTTTTCTTGGGTAAAGGAAGGGATGACTCGATCCATTTCTGTATCGATCATGATATATGTAATAACTCGGTCATCCATTTCAAATGCATATCCCGTTTTTGCGCAGCAGGGTTATGAAAACCCGCGAGAAGCAACGGGACGAATTGTATGTGCCAATTGTCATTTAGCTAATAAACCCGTGGATATTGAAGTTCCGCAAGCTGTGCTCCCTGATACTGTATTTGAAGCGGTTGTCCGAATTCCTTATGATAAGCAACTGAAACAAGTTCTTGCTAATGGTAAAAAGGGGGGTTTGAATGTAGGGGCTGTTCTCATTTTACCCGACGGATTCGAATTAGCCCCCCCTGATCGTATTTCTCCCGAATTGAAAGAAAAGATTGGAAATTTGTCTTTTCAGAGTTATCGTCCTAATAAAAGAAATATTATTGTGATAGGTCCTGTTCCTGGTCAGAAATATAGTGAAATCATCTTTCCCATTCTTTCCCCCGACCCTGCTACGAAGAAAGATGTTCACTTCTTAAAATATCCCATATATGTAGGTGGGAACAGAGGAAGGGGTCAGATTTATCCTGATGGTAGCAAAAGTAACAATACAGTCTATAATGCTACATCAGCAGGTGTAGTAAGTAGAATAGTACGTAAAGAAAAGGGTGGATATGAAATAACCGTTGTTGATCCATCGGATGGACATCAAGTAGTTGATATTGTACCTCCAGGACCAGAACTTCTTGTTTCAGAGGGTGAATCCATCAAGCTTGATCAACCATTAACAAGCAATCCCAATGTGGGAGGCTTTGGTCAGGGAGATGCAGAAGTAGTGCTTCAAGACCCATTACGGGTCCAAGGTCTTTTATTCTTCTTTGCATTTGTTATTTTGGCACAAGTTTTTTTGGTTCTTAAAAAGAAACAGTTTGAAAAGGTTCAATTATACGAAATGAATTTCTAGGTGCGGGGATTTCTTAACATCAAGTTGGTAAAAGGTGCCAAATTTTTTGTTGCTTTGTTTATACTTTTTTTCGTTTTGCGGGATGCCTGGAATTCATTACTTGTATCCTATTCTTTGTAATAGATATACAAACGAAGAGAATACAAGGGAAGGATGGCAAACCGGAACTCTTTTGTTTAGATTGATAGGAAGTTGTGGACAAACAAAAAGAGAGAAAAGATTATAGGGGAATAATTGATTGAGCAAATAGAACTTCTTCTATTAACTTAAACTTATAACTTAGAGAAATTATTCAAACAAATTTAAATTTCAAATTATATTTATAGAGTAAGTTCCATTAGTAGTTTACTATAGAAAGAGAAAGAAAGAATTTGGAGGATATCTCATGCGTAGAAATCCATAGAATATT